GTTTTGGAGACCCGCGTTCTACCGAACTGAACTAAGAGCGCTTTCTTATCAGAAAAGACAAGAATGTAAAGACACTTTTTTAACCCCAATTTAATGAACGATTATATATTAATATAAAATATAATTGGAATCGATCTTAATTAATCCCTCGTTACTGCTCAACGAAGAAGTAATAGGTAGGGATGACAGGATTTGAACCTGTGACATTTTGTACCCAAAACAAACGCGCTACCAAGCTGCGCTACATCCCTACAATTGTCTACAGTGTCATTGTATAGAATTCCTATCTTGTTTTCCACATCGTTTTTTCCTCCATTGATATATACAATTTTTATGGGCATTTCGTCTTTTTGGTCCCATTTAACATATAATAATAGTAAAAGAAAAGTCTTATTTACGTATGAGATACGGAACGGAACCTGTCGTAAAAATAAATGAGTAGTTTTCGGGAATGCTCGGGACGAAAGGGACGTTTTTTTTTATATTTTAAGAAAAATTTGATTTACCCGATAGTTATATATTTCAATTTGAATTAGGGATTCCGTGTACAAGGTTCTTAACTGCATATGCATCTGATCATATATGTATTACCATTTTAGATTACAATAAAAAAAGGAAGGAGATTTTTCAATGCGAGATCTAAAAACATATCTTTCCGTGGCACCGGTATTAAGTACTCTATGGTTCGGGTCTTTAGCAGGTCTATTGATAGAGATTAATCGTTTTTTCCCAGATGCGTTGACATTCCCCTTTTTTTGATTCTAGTTATTGATACGGTACCAAATAACGAAGATTCGAGATAAAATTAAATATTTGTGACTAATCCTTTGCCCCCTTTTTCTCTTTTTTCCTTTTAGAATAAAAGGGAGGAAAGAGAAAAAAGAAAAGGTGTATTCAACAGCTTCGAGACTTGGGTTCAAGTTTTAATTAAATAAATTATTAAATTAAAAAAAACTAGGGATTAACTAGGGATGGAGGTAGAATAAACAGGGTGGGGCCTAGATCTAGGACAACACTCTTATACAAGGGGTACTTAAATGTAAATTAAATACTGTGATTTGAAATAAAGTTTAGAATTTTTTTAGTATATTGATATTGATTGCAGGGAAATTTTTCATAATTTGATTTCAAGTTAATAACTTATATTTTTCCTTCCTTTCTTCTTCTTCGTTTCGGATCTAAAATAGAAGAGTTGAGCAAATCAAAAATCCAAAGGGGGTTCATGGCCAAGGGGAAAGATGTCCGAATAACGGTTATTTTGGAATGTACCGGTTGTGTTCGAAACGGTGTTAATAAGGTATCAACGGGTATTTCCAGATATATTACTGAAAAGAATCGTCACAACACGCCTAATCGATTGGAATTGAGAAAATTCTGTCCATTTTGTTACAAACATACGATTCATGGGGAGATAAAGAAATAGATCGAATCGAGCACATGTATGTAACCCTTCCAAGGAAGGGTAAAAATGACATTATATATAGAACATAGTTAAATATTCTATATATAATGTTCTATATTCTATATATAACATAACATAATTAAATATAAACAAACCAAATCCTATTTATTCTAATTCATTTTAGATCCGACCGAAATAGGATTTTCGGGATAAGGAATAAACTAAACAAACCATGGATAAACCCAAGCGACCTTTTCTTAAATCCAAGCGATCTTTTCGTAGGCGTTTGCCCCCGATTCAATCGGGGGATCGAATTGATTATAGAAACATGAGTTTAATTAGTCGATTTATTAGCGAACAAGGAAAAATATTATCTAGACGGGTGAATAGATTGACCTTGAAACAACAACGATTAATTACTATTGCTATAAAACAAGCTCGTATTTTATCTTTGTTACCTTTTCTTAATAATGAGAAACAGTTTGAAAGAACCGAGTCGACCACCAGAACTGCAGGTCTTCGAGCCAGAAATAAATAGGCTTACTCTTTCGTTACTTGAATAAAAAGTAAAATCCGAACTAAAACGCAGATTTATGTTTTGTTCGAAAAATATGAAAATATGAAAAATACGTATTTAATTATCGTGTTGTAAGAAAAAAAGAATCGGGTAAGAATAAAGATTTTTTTGAGTGTGTTCATTCATTTTGACTTTACCCTCCCGGAGTTCATTCTCCGGGGAACTCCGTTTAAATTATTCCGGTGGATTCTTTCCAATCTACTTCTTTTATGATCTCATTGGAAATCATATAAAGACAATTTTTATTTGATATAGCTATTTGTGCAAGTATTTTACGATTAAGAAGCACCTGTTTCTTATATAGGTCATGTATTAATCTACTATAACTATAGGATACCCCCATTTCACGAATTACTGCGTTTATTCGAGTGATCCACAAACGGCGAAAATTTCTCTTTTGCTTATCCCTATCCCGATGAGACGAAACCAAAGCTCTTATTTTCTGTTGAGTAATTGTTCGAGTAAGTCTTGAATGAGCCCCTCGAAAGCTTGATGCAAATAAACGAATTTTTGTTCTACGTCTCCGAGCTATATTTCCCCGTCTAATTCTGGTCATTGAATAAATGAAACTTTGACGAATAACTAATAGATTTCCTTTCTTTCAGTTATTCTTTTTCCCTTTCCTAGTCTATTAATAACAAAGCTTTTTTCCAATGTATAAACTAAAAATTCCAATGACTTTGGCTACTATAACCTTCCCGACCACTATTTTTATTTTTCTAGACATTTCACTTCGAAATAAGAAATTATATTTTACTAGGTATCAAAATATAATAAAATATAAATAGATAAAGAAATAGTGGCTTCCTTCGTTTATATGGTTACTTCTTAAACGGTGAGGTTTTCTCTATACACCGGAGCCTTTACTTTATTTAATCAATGTTATTGGTAACTTGTATAGTTCACATTCTTTGGCTCTACCCATGAATTATCCAGTAATAGGTCTTTCACGATTAGATCTACTTACACAGTAACGGTATTTAATTATGAAAGTTGGCTGGGTAGCTAACCCTGTTAGTCCGTTCTTGCAAGAGGGGCCTAAGTTTTCTGTTTTTATTTTTAAGTAAGATTTTCTCCGCTTAATGGATAACCATTTGTTACCAATGGAGAATTGCTTCTCATCTTAAATTGAGGTGATTGGATTTGCACCAACGGAAACCATAAATTTCATACACAATAGAATGGGTATATTTTTTTATACTGAATTGAACGGACTTCTTTTTCTATTCTATCCTATTCCCCGGTACTGATCATTGATCATTGATACTATAAAATCTGTATCCCAGCTCATGATCTGAACGAGTCGCACATACACCCTAGTACATGTTCCTCGACGCTGAGGGCATCCCCGAAGTGCGGGGGATTTTGTGACATTTCTGATTGGCTGTCTTGTATTTCTAATAAGTTGTTTAATAGTTGGCATGTTGAATCATATCATATAAATAATGGGCTGGTTTAGATCGATCCTAACCTGATGATTTTAAATTACTTCTATTTAATTTTCTAGTAAATTCAGCAAAAATCTAAAATAGGAAATCGAGAATTTTCGCGAAAAAAATCCGGGCTTTTTCACTCAACCACCGCTACAAGATCAACAATTCCATAAGCTTGGGCTTCTGTTGCTGACATAAAAACATCTCTTTCCATGTCTTCCGAGACAACCCATAAGGGTTTGTCCGTTCTTTGTACATAAACCCTTGTTAGGGTTTCACGCAGTTTTAGCAGCTCTTCCGCTTCCAGGATAAATTCTCCTGTTTGTGCCTCATAAAAAGAACTAGCAGGTTGATGAATCATTACCCTGATGGTATAACAAAAGAGGGGTTCCTCTATTTTGCATGATGAATAGAAAAGAAAGATAAAGAATAAAAAAAAGATAGAATTGAGCAACCACAACCGTACAGGCATCTTTTATGCATTGCATACGGCTCTATAATAAAATTAACCTTTACCTTCAAAAAAATAGGATCTATCAGACCCAGATCGGTAAATGATCAAATTACCACCCTTCCTTTCGTAGGCGTTCAAAAATACTATGATGGTTCCGTTGCTTTATATATATTTAATATTATTTTGTTTGTCTGTGTTTCAGCAATCCCAAAGTTGCTTTTTGTAAAATTAAGGAAAAAATAATCTTGTTTTTTATTTTCTGAACTCTTTCAGAACACAACTAAGCCCCTCGGTGTGAAAATAAAAAAGTTTGTGACGCTGAACTGGAATCTCCAATAAAAAAAAAGTAAATCCCTTTTATCTCATACTACTCTCTCGATACATAATCAAATGTTTTGAAAAAAACAATAAAAATTGTTTTATTTTGATATCGAATTCAAAGTGCCATGCTATTATTACTTTATTACTTAATTTATTACTTAATATTAATATGGCGAAGGCATAGTCTTATTTTTTTCTCTCAAATAAAAACCTCATTGGCGCCAAGCGTGAGGGAATGCTAGACGTTTGGTAATTTCTCCTCCGGCCAAGATAAAAGATCCCATTGAAGCGGCTAATCCCATGCATATTGTCTGTACATCTGGTCGCACAAATTGCATTGTATCATAAATAGCCACTCCAGGGATAACCCATCCGCCGGGAGAGTTTATAAACAAATAGAGATCTTTGGTATCATTCTCGATACTGAGATATACCATAAGACCAATAAGTTGGTTCGAGATCTCGCTATCAACCTCTTGTCCTAAAAAAAGTAATCTTTCTCGATAAAGTCGGTTGATTAGGGTAAAATTAGATCCCTTACGAGCCGTACAGGCGCCTTTTGGTGCATACGGTTCAACAAAAAATTGCAAAAAAATCAATGTGCAGATTCCAACCCTCTTTCTTTTTTCATATTCGTAGAAGGCTCTTTCTGACTTCAAACGAAAGGACTTTTCTTCGATTTTTCAAAAAAGACAGGTTTTTACTCCTTTTCGTATAATATTCTTGTAATAGAAAAATAATATAAAAGAAAAAAGCAGTCACTAAACTTATCGAATTTACTTCTTATTGATATATTGTTTCATCGAGATCTAA